TTTTTTTTTTATAAAAATTTTTAAGTTATGGTTCAAAAAAATTTATTATAAAATATTTTATTATTTATTAAATTATATAATTAAATAATATATATTGTATATATATATATAATATATAAATATTTAATTATATATAGATTATTTAATAATGGTTTCAAATAAATGAAAAAGAATATTAATATATTTATATTTAAAATTAAATATTTTAATATATAATAATAAATTGGTCCATAATTTTAAATTTTAATTTAAAAAGTAAAAAGTAAGCTAAAAAAGCTATTGAGTTCATACCTCAATTATAAAGGTAAAATTCCTTTCTTTTTAGGATAAGTTTTTTTAGCTTGAATTATTTTATTATAAATTTGTTTTATATGTAAATTTTAGTATTTTATATATATAATTTTAATAATTATTTATAATTGCAGTATTTAATATTAATAATATAAGAAATTTTGGATTAGTAATATTTAAAAAAATAACAAATTTTGTGCCAGCAGTTGCGGTTAAACAAAAATTTTATTAAAATTTATTAGTTTTAATAAACATATTTATTTAAATTAAATTTTTAATTTTAAGGTGAAATTTATTTTAAATAAAATTTATTTTATTTATGTTATTTAAAAAAATTATGTAATAAACTAGGATTAGATACCCTATTATTTAAATTAAATTTTAATACTAAAATAGTAATTAATTATTTATTTAAACTTAAAGAAATTGGCGGTATTTTATTTTATTTAGAGGAATCTGTCTATTAATTGATAATCCACGAATAAATTTACTTAATTTATAAGCTTATATATCATTGTTAAAAATATTTTATAAAAAATAAAATATTTAATAATTTTTATATTAAATAAAATCAGATCAAGATGTAGTTATAATTAAGAATATGATGGATTACAATAAATTTATTTAAATGGATTTTTTTTTGTAAAAATTTTTTGAAAGTGGATTTAATTGTAATTAAAATTAATTTATTTTAATGATAATAAATTAAAATATGTACATATTGCCCGTCACTTCTATAAATAAATTAGAATAAGTCGTAACAAAGTAGAAGTATTGGAAAATGTTTCTAGAAAGAACAAACTAAAGCTTTTAAATTAAGTATTTCATTTACATTGAAAAGATATTGTTAATTCAATTAGTTTGAAAGTATTAATTTAATAAATTTAATTTAATAAAATTATTTTTAAATACTATTTGTTTTAGTAAATTTTTAAATTAATTATAAATATTTATAGTTTATTGGTATTGTAAAAGATTATTAAAATAATTGAAATTTTTTTTGGGGGGAAGAAATTTCAATTTAATGTATCTTGTGTATCAGAGTTGACTAAAAAATTTTTTTTATAAAATTTTTTCGAATTAAAAAGATTTAATTAGTTAATTAATTTAATGTTGAAAAATTATTTAAAATAACTATTTTGAAATGAAATGTTAGTCGTTTTTTAATATATCTGGTTTTTTTAGAAATGAATTTAATTCATTTATTTTAATTTAATATTTAATTAAAAAATTTATATTTAAAATATTTAATATTTTAAGGGATAATCTTTAAAATAAATTTTTATAATAATTTTTTATAATTTAAAATTTATAAAATTTATATTGTTTATTAATTTTATTTTATTATAAATAATTTTAATTTAAATAAGATTTTATATAAGTTTAATTTTTTATAAAAATTTTTAATTTAATAAATTAATTTAATTAATAATGGTTAAATTATTATATTAATAATATTAAAAATAAAATTTATATATATATATATATATATTTAAGGAATTCGGCAAATAATTATTAATATTCACCTGTTTATCAAAAACATGTCTTTTTGATAAATAATATAAAGTTTAATCTGCCCACTGATTTAATATTAAAGGGCTGCAGTATTTTGACTGTACAAAGGTAGCATAATCAATAGTCTTTTAATTGATGACTTGTATGAATGATTGGATGAGATATTAACTGTCTCTATTATATAATTATAATTTTATTTTTCATTTAAAAAGATGAAATTTATTTAAAAGACGAGAAGACCCTATAGAGTTTTATTATATATTATGATTTTATTTTTTATAAATTTTTTATATAATTATGATTTTTAATTTTGTTGGGGTGATAAAAAAACTTATTTAACTTTTTTATAATTTAAACATTGATTTATGTATAAATGATCCATAAATTTTGATTAAAAGATTAAGTTACCTTAGGGATAACAGCGTAATTTTTTTTTTTAGTTCTTATAAAAAAAAGAGTTTGCGACCTCGATGTTGGATTAAAATAAAATTTAGATGCAAAAGTTTAAAGTTTTGATCTGTTCGATCATTAAAATTTTACATGATCTGAGTTCAAACCGGTTTAAGCCAGGTTGGTTTCTATCTTTAAAAATATTTAATAATTTAGTACGAAAGGATCATTTATTATAAATAATTTTTGAAAATTATGAATTTTATTAATTTTTAACTATTTTGACAGATAAATGTGGTGATTTTAGAATTCATTAATATATAATTAAATTATATATATAGTATATGATTTTTAATGATTATTTAATAATTTTATTTGGTATAATTATTTTAATTTTGGGGGTTTTAATTGCTGTTGGTTTTTTAACTTTATTAGAGCGTAATGTTTTAGGTTATATTCAAATTCGAAAAGGTCCTAATAAATTGGGATTTTTAGGGATTTTACAACCTTTAGCTGATGGTTTAAAATTATTTACTAAAGAGCAAATTTATCCAAATTTATCAAATTATTTATTTTACATTATTTCTCCTATTATTAGATTTAATTTATCATTATTACTTTGAATAATTATTCCTTATTATTTTAATATAATAAGATTTAATTTAAGAATATTATTTTTTTTTTGTTGTACCAGTTTAGGAGTATATATTGTTATGATATCTGGTTGATCTTCTAATTCTAATTATGCTCTTTTGGGTGGATTACGTTGTGTAGCTCAAACCATTTCTTATGAAGTTAGTTTAGCTCTTATTATATTATGTGTTATTATAATAATTATAGATTTTAATTTTTTTTTTTTATATAAATATCAGTTGTATGTTTGATTTATTTTTTTAATATTTCCTTTAAGAATATGTTTTTTATCCTCATTAATAGCTGAAACTAATCGTACTCCTTTTGATTTTGCTGAGGGTGAAAGAGAATTAGTTTCAGGATTTAATATTGAATATAGAAGTGGGGGATTTGCTTTACTTTTTTTAGCAGAATATTCAAGAATTTTATTTATAAGTATATTATTTGTTTTATTATATATAGGTGGATTTGATTTAAATTTTTTTTTTTATTTAAAGTTTGGTTTTATTAGTTTTATTTTTTTATGGTGTCGAGGTACTTTACCTCGTTATCGTTATGATAAATTAATGTATTTAGCTTGAAAAATTTATTTAATTTTATCATTAAATTTTTTAATTTTTTTTTTAGGACTTAAAATTTTTTTTTACTAAAAAAATTTTTTTAGTAAAATTAATAGAATATTTTAATTCTTTTTTAAGTTTTCAAAACAAATGCTTTTACAAGCTCATTAATTAATTAAATATTAATTTATCTCAATATTTACTTAATAGTGGATTAATAATATAATAATTGAAATATATTATTGTTAAAATTTGTCTTGTAATAATAAATGGTTCTTCAACTGGACGTGCTCCAATCCATGTTAATAAAATTAAAGTAGTTAATATAATTCATAAAAGTATTTGATTTAAAGGATAAAATTGGTTACCTTGAATTTTTTTATTAAATGTAAATGGTAATATAAATAATATTATAATTGATATAACTAATGCAATTACTCCCCCTAATTTATTGGGAATAGATCGTAAAATTGCATAGGCAAATAAAAAATATCATTCTGGTTGAATATGGATAGGGGTTACTAATGGATTAGCAGGAATGAAATTATCTGGATCTCCCAATAAATAAGGGTTTATTAAAGTTAATATAATTAGTAGAAATAATAATATAATAAATCCAATTAAATCTTTAAATGAAAAATAAGGATGAAAGGGAATTTTATCTAAATTACTATTAATTCCTAAGGGATTATTTGACCCTGTTTGATGGAGGAATAATAAATGTATTATAGTTATTATTAATAAGATGAATGGAAAAATAAAGTGGAAAGTGTAAAATCGTGTTAATGTTGCGTTATCAACAGCAAATCCCCCCCAAATTCAATTTACTAAATTTGTCCCTAAATAAGGAATTGCTGATAAAAGATTAGTAATTACTGTTGCCCCTCAAAATGATATTTGACCTCAAGGTAATACATAACCTATAAATGCTGTTGCTATCAATAAAAATAGTATTAATACTCCAATCATTCAAGTATTTTTATATATAAATGATTCATAATAAATTCCTCGTCCAATATGTATATATACACAAATAAAAAAAAAAGATGCCCCATTAGCATGAAGTGTACGAATTAGTCATCCATAATTTACATTTCGATGAATATAATCAATTCTATAAAAAGCTAATTCAGTATTAGCATTATAATATATTGTTAAAAATAATCCTGTAATAATTTGAGTAATTAAGCAAATTCCTAATAATGATCCAAAATTTCATCATGATGAAATGTTAGATGGTGTAGGTAAGTCTACTAGTGAATTATTTATAATTTTAATAATTGGATGTATTTTACGTATTGGTTTTAAAAAATTTATCATTAATTGAAATTTCGAATAGGCCCACTTATAATATTAGTTAATTTTACTACAGCTACTAAAGTAATAAATAAATATATAATTAATAATATTATAAAAAATATATTATGGGAATTATATAATTTATTTAGATTAAATTTAAATTCATTTATAAAAAATAATATTTTGTTTTCTAAAGATTTTATTTCTATATTAAAAATAAAATTATTATTATAATTTATATAATTTAATATTAATATTAATGTAATAATAATAATAATTATTCTAATAAATAATTTTATTGAAAAAAAAAATATTTCATTTGATGCTAATCTTGATACATAAATAAATAAAACAAGTAACCCTCCCAAAAAAGTTAAAAATAGAATATAAGAAAATCAATAAGTATTAATAAATATTCCTGAAATTAAACATGTTAATAAGGTTTGAATTAAAATAATTAATCCTATTGATAAAGGATGATTTAAAAAATATATTAATATTGATAAAGTAGCTAATATTAATATTAAAAAAATTTTGATAATATCAAAGAATAGTTTAATTAAAATAATAATTTTGGAGATTATTGATAAAGTGATATCTTTTTCTTTGAAGTTTTTAAAGAAAATTTTCTTAAATTTGGTTTACAAGACCAATGTTTTACTTAAACTATAAAAACTAATGTTAGTTTTTGATTTATTTATTTTATTTATATTAATGTATATTGTAGGTAATATAATTTTTGTTTCTAAATATAAGCATTTATTAATTGTTTTATTAAGATTAGAATTTATTGTTTTAAGTATTTTTTTTTTATTTTTAATTTATTTAATAATATTAGATTGGGATATATATATATTAATAAGATTTTTAGTTTTTTCAGTTTGTGAAGGTGCTTTAGGTTTATCAATTTTAGTGTCAATAATTCGTACTCATGGAAGTGATTATTTTCAAAGTTTTAGAATTTTATAATGATAAAATTTATATTTTTTATATTTTTTTCATTTTTTATTTGTTTAAAAAATATATTTTGATTAATTCAAATAATTTTATTATTAATAATATTCATATATTTAGGTTTAAATTTAAATTTTAATGTTTTTAGTAATATTAGTTACTATTTTGGTGTTGATATAATTTCTTATGGTTTAATTTTATTAAGTATTTGAATTTGTATATTAATGATTATGGCTAGTGAAAATTTATTAAAAAGTAGTTATTATTATAAATTTTTTTTAATTAATGTTATTTTTTTATTAATTTTTTTGGTATTAACATTTAGTTCTATGAATTTATTTTTATTTTATATTTTTTTTGAATCTAGTTTAATTCCTACTTTAATATTAATTATTATTTGAGGGTACCAACCGGAACGAATACAGGCTGGGTTATATTTAATATTTTATACTTTATTTGCTTCTTTACCTTTATTGATAGGAATTATATATATATATAAAGAATTTGGTACTTTAAGTTTATTTTTAGTTAAATTTTATAGTTTAGATTATTTATATTTATATATAGTAATAATTATAGCTTTTATAGTAAAAATACCTATATATTTTGTTCATTTATGATTACCAAAAGCTCATGTTGAGGCCCCTGTTTCAGGGTCTATGATTTTAGCTGGAATTATATTAAAATTAGGTGGTTATGGAATAATACGAATTTTTATTTTTTTAGAATATATAAGAATACAATTAAATTTTATTTGAATTTGTATTAGATTAGTTGGGGGATTTTATATTAGATTAATATGTTTTTGTCAAGTTGATATAAAATCTTTAATTGCTTATTCATCTGTATCTCATATAAGAATTGTTTTAGCTGGGATTATAACTTTAAATTATTGAGGGTTTATAGGGTCTTTTATTTTAATGATTGGTCATGGATTATGTTCTTCAGGTATATTTTGTTTAGTAAATATTAATTATGAACGTTTAAGTAGTCGAAGATTATATATTAACAAAGGAATATTAAATTTTATACCTTCAATAAGTTTAATATGATTTTTATTAATATCATCAAATATAGCAGCCCCCACTTCTTTTAATCTTTTAGGCGAGATTAATTTAATTAATAGATTAATAGGTTGATCTTATTTTAGTATTATTATATTAATATTAATTTCATTTTTTAGAGCTGGTTATAGCTTATATTTATATTCTTTTACTCAACATGGAAAATTATTTTTAGGTAATTATAGATTTTTTGGGGGGGTTTCTCGCGAATATTTATTGTTAATATTACATTGATTACCTTTAAATATTATTTTTATAAAATGTAATTTTTTATTAAGTTGATTATACTTAAATAATTTATTATAAAATATTGATTTGTGGAATCAAAAATATGAATTTTCATTTTAAGTTATTAAAAATTTTTGTATTTGTTTTATTAGATTTTTTTTTCTTTTTATATTTAGATTTTTAAATTTTGTTTTAATAATATATTTTATTATAAATGGTTTAGTTATTTTTATTGAATGGGAAATTTTTAATTTAAATTCTTGTTCAATTGTAATAGTTATATTATTTGATTGAATATCTTTATTATTTATATCATTTGTTTCTTTAATTTCTTCAGTAGTTATTTATTATAGAAAAAGATATATATTTAGTGAAATTAATTTAGAACGATTTATTATTTTAGTTTTATTATTTGTTTTTTCTATAATAATATTAATTATTAGTCCTAATATTATTAGAATTTTATTAGGGTGAGATGGTTTAGGTTTAGTATCATATTGTTTAGTAATTTATTATCAAAATATAAAATCTTTTAATGCAGGTATATTAACTGCTTTATCAAATCGAATTGGTGATGTTTGTATTTTATTATGTATTGCTTGAATATTAAATTATGGTAGATGAAATTATATTTTTTATTTGGAATTTTTTAAAAATGATTATGAAATAAAAAATATTATAATATTAATTATATTAGCTGCTATAACTAAAAGAGCACAAATTCCTTTTTCTTCTTGATTACCTGCTGCTATAGCAGCCCCCACTCCAGTTTCTGCTTTGGTCCATTCTTCTACTTTGGTTACTGCTGGGGTATATTTATTAATTCGGTTTAATTATTTATTAGTTGATACTTTATTTTTTAAATTATTACTCTTATTATCAGGATTAACAATATTTATATCAGGTGTTTCAGCTAATTATGAATTTGATTTAAAAAAAATTATTGCTTTATCTACTTTAAGTCAATTAGGATTAATAATAAGAATTTTAAGAATAGGATTTCCTGATTTAGCATTTTTTCATTTATTAACTCATGCTATATTTAAAGCTTTATTATTTATATGTGCAGGAGTTATTATTCATATAATAAATGATACACAAGATATTCGTTGAATAGGAAGATTAAATATATATATTCCTTTTACTTCAATTTGCTTAAATATTTCAAATTTATCTTTATGTGGAATTCCTTTTTTATCAGGATTTTATTCTAAGGATTTATTATTAGAAATAGTTTCAATAAGAAATCTTAATATATTAAGATTTTTTTTATATTATTTTTCTACAGGATTAACTATATTTTATACTGTTCGTTTATTGTTTTATTTAATAATTAATGATTTTAATTTAATTGTAGTTTATAATTTATATGATGAAGATTATATTATATTAAAAAGAATATTTATTTTATTATTTATAAGATTAATAAGAGGAAGATTATTAATATGATTAATTTTTTTAAATCCTTACATAATTTATTTACCATATATTTTAAAATTAATAGTAATTTATGTAAGTTTAATAGGTTTAATTATAGGTTATTTAATTAGACAAATAAATATTTATTCTTTAAATAAATATTTAAAAACATTTGAATTAAGATCTTTTTTAAGTTTAATATGATTTTTACCAAGTTTATCAACATATGGATTGAATTTTTATTTTTTATTATTTGGGCAAAATTTATTAAAAATTGTAGATTTAGGTTGAAGAGAAATACTTAGTGGGCAAGGAATAATTAAATTATTACAAAAAAATACTTTTTATATTCAATATTATCAATATAATAATTTTAAAATTTATTTATTTAGATTTATTTTATGAATATTTTTTATTATATTATTAATATTTAGTATATACTTAAATAACTTATATTAGAGTATAATATTGAAGATATTAGAGAGGTTATTTTTATCTTTAAGTATTTATAAAAAATAAATTTTTATTTTTACATTGAAAGTGTAATGTTTTATTTAAACTATATAAATAAGAAATATTAATGGAATTTAACCACTAAAAATTAAGTTAGCAGCTTATTTTTAACTTTATATTTCTTTAATTGGAAATTTAAATTCATTATTATCATTAACAGTGATATACCTCTTTTTGGCTTCAATTAAAAATAAGGAATATATTTATATTCTATTTTTTAAGTCGAAATTAAATGCATTTATTGCTTCTTATTTTAAGATAAATTGATTATTTCAATATTTTTTGAATGCAAATCAAATGTTTTTATAAACTATAATCTTAATTTGTTCATTCTAACATTTTTATATTCCATTCATGAAAAACTCCTAAAATAAGAATTATACAAAAGAATAATCTTGTTATTATTCAGTATTTAATATTTGTATTTAAAAAGGATAAAATTATTGGAAAAATTAAAGCAATTTCTACATCAAAAATTAAAAAAATTACTGTAATTAAAAAGAAGTGAAGTGAAAAGGGAATTCGTGCGGATGATTTTGGGTCAAATCCACATTCGAAGGGTGAAGATTTTTCTCGATCTTTATAAGATTTTTTTGATAAAATTATAGTTAGTATTATCAATAAATTACAAATAATAAAAATAATTATATATATTAAATATATTAATAAAATTATTTATATTAAAATTATTAAACTTTTTGATTGGAAGTCAAATATACTAAATATATTATATAAATAATTAATTACCTCATCAATAAATTGAAATATATAAAAATAATCATACTACATCAACGAAATGTCAATATCATGCTGCAGCTTCAAATCCAAAATGGTGAGTTCTTGAAAAATGAAAATTAATATGTCGTAATAAACAAATTAATAAGAATATAGTTCCAATTATCACATGGAGACCATGAAATCCTGTTGCTACAAAAAATGTAGAACCATATACACTATCTGCAATAGTAAATGGGGCTTCATAATACTCATATGCTTGAAGAATAGTAAAGTAAATTCCTAATATAATTGTTAAGAATAAACTTTGTGAAGTTTGTTTGAAGTTTCTTTCTATTAAGGCGTGATGAGCTCATGTTACAGTTACTCCTGATGTTAATAGAATAATTGTATTTAGTAATGGAATTTGAAATGGGTTAAATGGAATAATTCTTTTAGGTGGTCATATAGATCCAATTTCAATTCTAGGGGATAAACTTCTATGAAAAAATGCTCAAAAAAAAGAAATAAAAAAAAATACTTCTGAAATAATAAATAAAATTATACCTCATCGTAATCCTTTTGAAACAAAGAAAGTATGTTTTCCTTGAAGAGTTCTTTCTCGTCTAATATCTCGTCATCATTGATATGATGTAAATAAAGTAATTAAATATCCTAAAAATAGTAAATTTATCTCAAATGAGTGAAATCATTTAATTATACCTGATACCAAAGTTAATGTTCCAATTGCTCTTGTTAAAGGTCAAGGTCTGTAATCTACTAAATGATATGGATGATTAGAATTTATCATTAATTAACTTCTCTAGAATATAATGTTCTTAAAATGGTAATAACATATGATTGAATAACCGCAACTGCTGATTCTAGAATTAATAATAAAATTTGAATAAAAATTAAAATGAATAATAAATAATTATTAAATCTTGGTCCTGTATTTCCTAATAAAGTTATTAATAAATGTCCAGCAATTATATTAGCTGTTAGACGTACAGCTAATGTGCCAGGTCGAATAATATTTCTAATAGTTTCAATTAAAACTATAAATGGTATAAGAATACCTGGAGTTCCTTGTGGAATTAGATGAATAAATATATGTTGAGTTTTATTAATCCATCCAAATAGTATAAATCTAATTCATAGTGGTAATGATAAAGATAATGTTAATGTTAGATGACTAGTTCTGGTAAAAATATAGGGGAATAATCCTAAAAAGTTATTAAATAATACTAATGTGAATAACGAAATAAAAATAAATGTTGATCCATTAAATGAATTTTTTCCTAATAAAGTTTTAAATTCTTTATGAAGTATTAATAAAATTTTATTTCAAAAAAATAAATGTCGATTAGGAACTAATCAAAATGACAAAGGAATAAATAATAATCCTAATAATGTTCTTATTCAATTTAATGATAAATTAAAAATATTAGTTGAAGGGTCAAATACTGAAAATAGATTAGTTATCATTTTCATAAAAAATTTTTAATTTTTATTTTTGGTAAAAATGATGATTTTTTATTAAAAATAAAAATATAATAATTTATTATATTAAATAATATAAAAAATAACATAAATAAAATAAATAAAACAATTCAATTAATTGGTATTATTTGAGGGATAAAAGAATATTACTTTTGTAATTATTTAAATTTGACATATTTATGTTATAAATTAACTAATTCTTTCATTAGAAGTAGGTGTTATTTTACTATTAATTGGTTTAAGAGACCATTACTTACTTTCAGACATCTAATGAATAGTTATTAATTCATTTAATAAAGTTTTTTATTGAAATTCTTTCAATAACAATAGGTATAAAACTATGATTTGCTCCACAAATTTCTGAACATTGCCCATAAAAAATTCCTGGTCGATTTAAGTAAAAATTAGTTTGATTTAAACGACCAGGGTTAGCATCTACTTTTACTCCTAATGAAGGAATTGTTCATGAATGAATAACATCAGTTGCAGTAATTATAATTCGAATTTGGTTATTTATTGGTAAAATAATTCGATTATCAACATCTAATAATCGAAATCTATTTTTCTCTAAATCAGAATAGTTAATTATATATGAATCAAATTGAATATTTATGAAGTCTGAATATTCATAAGTTCAATATCATTGATGCCCAATTGTTTTTAAGGTAATTAAGGGATTATTTAATTCATCTAAAAGATATAATAGTCGTAATGAAGGTAAAGCAATGAAAATTAAAGTGAAAGCTGGAATGATAGTTCAGATAAGTTCAATTATTTGATTTTCTAATAAAAATCGATTAATAAATTTATTAAAAAATAAGTTTATTATAATATAACCTACTATAATGGTAATTATAATAAGAATAATAAGGGTATGATCATGAAAAAAAATAATTTGTTCTATTAAAGGAGCAGCCCCATTTTGTAAATTTAAATTTAATCATGTTGCCATATTCTAAAAAAAGGTTATTCCTTTATATATGGGGCTTAAATCCATTACATGATTTTCTGTCATATTAGATTAATGACTTAGAATAGGTAGTTCATTATATGAATGTTCTGCTGGTGGAATATTTTGATATCATTCAATAGAAGAAGACATATTTAAGGTAAATAATGCAATTCGTTGGATAATTATAGATTCTCATACAATTAAAATTATTATTATTACTCCAATAAGTGAAATGTAAGAACCTAAAGAAGAAATAATATTTCATGAAAGGTAAGCGTCGGGATAATCGGAGTACCGTCGAGGTATTCCTGCTAATCCTAAAAAATGTTGAGGAAAAAAAGTAAGATTTACCCCAACAAATATAATAAAAAATTGAATTTTTAAAAAAAATGGATTTAATGTTAATCCTGTAAATAATGAATATCAATTAATAAATCCTGCTATAATAGCAAATACAGCACCCATGGAAAGTACATAATGAAAGTGTGCTACTACATAATAAGTATCATGTAGTCTAACATCAATTGATGAATTAGCTAAAATTACTCCTGTTAGTCCTCCTACTGTAAATAAAAATACAAATCCTAAACTTCATAATATTGTAGGTGAAAAATTAATTTTTGTTCCATGAAGGGTTGCTAATCAACTAAAAATTTTAATTCCTGTTGGAACTGCAATAATTATTGTTGCTGATGTAAAATAGGCTCGAGTATCAATATCTATTCCTACTGTAAATATATGATGTGCTCATACTACAAATCCTAAACATCCAATTGCTAGTATTGCATAAATTATACCTAAACATCCAAATGTTTCTTTTTTACCTCTATCTTGACTAATAATATGTGAAATTATTCCAAATCCTGGAAGAATTAGAATATAAACTTCAGGATGACCAAAAAATCAAAATAAATGTTGATATAAAATAGGATCTCCTCCCCCTGCTGGGTCAAAAAATGATGTATTTAAATTACGATCTGTTAATAATATAGTGATTGCTCCAGCTAATACAGGTAAAGATAATAATAATAATACTGTGGTGATAGCTACTGCTCAAACGAATAAAGGTATTTGATCAAAATTTATTTTTTTAGCTCGTATATTTAATATGGTTGTAATAAAATTAATAGCACCTAAAATAGATGAAATTCCAGCAAGATGAAGAGAGAAAATTGTTAGATCTACAGATCTTCCAGTATGTGCAATATTAGATGACAGTGGGGGGTATACTGTTCATCCAGTTCCTGCTCCATTTTCTACGAGTCTTCCTGAAATTAAAAGTAATAAACTTGGGGGAAGTAATCAGAATCTTATATTATTAAGTCGTGGAAATGCTATATCAGGAGCTCCTAATATTAAAGGAATTAATCAATTACCAAATCCACCAATTATAATTGGTATAACTATAAAAAAAATTATAATGAAAGCGTGAGCTGTTACAATAGTATTATAGATTTGATCATCTCCAATTAAAGATCCGGGAGTACCGAGTTCTGCTCGAATAAGGAGACTTAGAGATGTTCCAATTATCCCTCTTCAAATTCCAAAAATGAAATATAAAGTTCCAATATCTTTATGATTAGTAGAAAATAATCATTTTCGCTAAATAAAATGGCTGAGATTTAAGCGGTAAATTGTAAATTTATTTACGAGAAATTTCTCTTTTATTAGTCTTATATTCATGATTATGATATTAAATTGCAAATTTAAAGGAGTAAATATTTTACTAAGGCTTAAAGAATTTCTTTATTTATAATTTTGAAGATTATTAGTTTTTTTAACTTAAAACCTTAATATAGATAAAAAATTATTGTAATAATAATTATTCTTAAAATAGAATTTATAGATAAAGTAATTATTATTATTTTATTTTTAATATTTGATATATTTTTTATAAATTTTATTGAAATAGTATTAAAAATTAATCTTGAATAGGATATTCGGAGGTAGAAAAAAAGAGTTATTAATACTCTTATTACTAAGACAAATATAATTAAAATTATATTATTTTGTAATAAAAAATTAATAATTATTCATTTAGGTAAAAATCCTAAAAAGGGGGGTAAACCCCCCAATGAAAGAAAATTAATAAAAAATAAAATTTTTAAGATGTTATTGTAATTAATAAAAAAAATTTGATTTAACTTAGAGCAGTTAATTGTGTTAAATATAAAACAAATTGTTATTATTATAAAAAAATATACCGAAAAGTAAAAATTTCATAAATTTTCTCTAATTAATATAGCTAAAATTATTCATCTAATATGGTTAATCGAAGAAAATGTTAAAATTTTTCGTAAAGATATTTGGTTTAATCCTCCTACAGCCCCCACCAAAGCTCTGATGGTGCAGATTATTATTGTGAATTTAAAATTATATATATAGCTAAAAATAATTATAGGGGGAATTTTTTGTCATGTTATTAATAAAAAACAGTTTATTCAAGATAAACCTTCAATGATATTTGGGAATCAAAAATGAAAAGGAGCAGCCCCTATTTTTATAAAAATTGAAGAATTTATTAATAAACTAGTTAATTCATTATAAAATAAATTTATTCTTAAAAGTCTTAATAAAACGAAGAAAATGAAGTTGATTGATGCAATTGATTGTACTAAAAAATATTTTAATGCAGATTCTGTTGATATTAAATTTATTGTATTTGAAATTAAAGGAATAAAACTTAATAAATTAATTTCTAATCCAATTCAACATCCTAATCAGGAATTAGAAGAAATTGTAATTAAAGTTCTAAAAAATAGAATTATAAAAAATAAAAAATTATTATTATTGAAAAAAAAGATTACAATTTGTATTGTATATATATATATATATATATATTTTAGTGTATGATGCACAAAAGATTTTGATTCTTTTAGATATAGTTTAATTCTATAAAATATAGATAATAAAGGTAGAAATCTACATTATTTATTATATCATAATAATCCTTTAATCAGGCACTTTATT